AGTCGATAAAGTATAAATCGCCTTTCTAAAATTAGAAACCAGACGTTAAATGTCCAATATGTGACTCGCCCGAGGCAAGATCTTATTATTGCATAGTCTTTCGTTAGACAACCACTATCTCTCTATCATTTCTCATAGAAAGTGCGGTGCGTATACACTTAACAAAACGACTTCTTCTTTGAAGAGTAAAGAGGAAAAGAAATCAAAAAAAAAGGTCCGGTCTTCTTCAGTATCCATCTATAAAGATAGTAAGAGCCCATTCCATTGATTGAAATAGAAAATTTCGGAAGAATTTTAGGTTGGAATCAATTTCCAATCATCTGAATCCCTTTCTTTTCGAAATACAAACACGGGAATCGCTGAAATATCTCTTTGATTGAAAGAGTAGGATTTATATCCTAGATTACTCCATTGGAGTCCAATGGGATTCGAAATGCAGATTCTTTTTAATAGTTCAAAACGCGTTGCAGAACGATCTATAAAACAATTGATACGCTTTGATTCCTCAACTCAATTAGTAGTACTTCTAGAGCCCACTTCTTCCCCACACTACGAGTGAAAGGGAAAATGTAAAGACTACCATTAAAGCAGCCCAAGCGAGACTTACTATATCCATGTGAATTATGTCCCCTATCTCTATAAATACGAAGGAATTATTCCATTATTCTTCACTAATAATAGTGGAATCAATGGCGCAGAGTCAAAAAGGGATTCTGACCTAACACTATTGAGAAACCAATCCAATAAATCGATTAGGATTTCGAATCGGGAAAGATTAAACACAAGCAAAATACGCAGTAACATTCTAAGGGAATGGGAACATGTAGGAATAAGAATAATAAGACCTATTCTTTTTTTGTTTTGCTTCGTAAGTAAAAACAGAAGGGGGAAATCACTAAAAAAGAGAAATCACTATCTATTACAGACCTCTATTTCCCCATTTGATCTAATCCGTACCCCCCTTTCCCGATTATCGCTCTGAAAGAGGGGGCTTTAGGGGTTGCCGAAAAGAAATTCTTTCTTTTTGACCCTTTTTCTATAAAAGTCAATTATTCATCCAATCTAATATGGATACCTGAACACTCAGAGATTCGCGCGAGTCCGTCGTATATAAAGCAACTTCCGCCCCTTTCCAAAACTAGTAATTGAATTTCCTATCAGGCTCTACAATTTGATTCAAGATCCCATCATTAGACACTCCCTTAGTAATAGAAGGGAATCGTGAAGTCTTGATAACCCCTCTACCAGTAGATTAGAATATTTCCTTGAATCCTAGATGGAGGATTCACAATCTTTTCTTTTAGAAAACCTTCAGGCCGCATGCTTAGAATCAAACAAAGTATCAGCAGTCGGTTTTCTCGGCTTCTACCGGGGAAGAATTCTGCGAGTTATATCAGCAAAACAGAAGAGATTTCGAGTTTTTTGTTGATCAGGCGACACCCGGATTTGAACTGGGGAAAAAGGATTTGCAGTCCCCCGCCTTACCACTCGGCCATGCCGCCAAAATGATACAAACTAGATGAAAATTTTCCCGGATTACTGAATTTTTATTGTACTTGCACTCCCGTTTTCCTTAATCCTTGTCCTAAAAGACACACCCCCTTTTGATTGCATTTGATCCATCCCTTCGATTGATTGTATAGTATCTGAAACTACACAATGCTAAAAACATTCTCTCGCTTTTCTATTGAGAAATCCAATGGGTATTTTCAGCCGACCAATTTGAACCATTAACTATTGACTGCTTACTTCGAATTCATGAACGATTCTGGGATTTGAATCTCAAATTGTGTTTTCCTAATGACATAAGAAAATACAAATTGAGACAGAACTAATCAGTATTGATTTTTTCAATCAAAAAATCCTTCTCAATTGCAATTATAACAAAACATATGAGTATATGTAAACCCCAGAACATAAATTGCTACACAGATATCTATTATTTAGATATGTTGTCGATAGGGAATTATCATAAAATTGTCCTACTTCACTTTTGCATTGAATAGAAATTCTCTTTTGATAGAGCACGACCCGGGCTGTCCCGAATAGAACCGGCAATAAAAGAGAAGTCGGATATTATAGCGATCTGCATACGTGTTTAATAAATGCAACCCTTCTTATACATTTCAAATCGTATTCGACTCAAAAATCAGTAAGGTACAAATATCTCTCTTCTCTGCGAATCTGAACAACGAAATCCCTAACATAAAGTCGGTTAAGTGCTAAAAAAATGGATTCTATCTGGCTTTTTTGTCTTTATCTCCCAAACACCGAATCCTTTTATTTTTTTTTCAAATTCGAATATGGAATATCATAATAATGGTCTAATTTGAATCATTTTTTTTTTGTTTTGCTATTCTATACAAAACCCTATGGCCTTAATAAGTCTAAGTGACAGAATTCTGTTTGTAGGCTTGTTTTATCAATTCCTTTCCATTTGGATCTGTTGCAACTTCCAATTTAAGTAGAAAATTCTCTTTATTCCTCCGTTCATACATTT